TTCTAGTAAATAGTTCAAACCATTTTATCGATATGAGTGTTCTATATCAGATAAATTCTACATTAGCTATTTCCCGTTTAAAGCATTTCGGTACTAATACTAATATAGTTGTAGAAAGAGTACCCCTTTTGCCTGGACTTCAAGCAGTTTAGCTTTAACCGTGTTAATAGTCTCACATTATTGGTTTATAGAGAATCAAAGTTGATTTACCAATGAGTCGCGAAATGCTATGGTTCTTCCATATGATTTCTGAATTTATTCAGAAGTAATTCGTCGAGATCGTGCACCCTTTTCTTATTTATCCGAAAATAATCAAAAATATTCTAAAGTGCAGCCGGATAGATCCAATCTATTCTTGAAATAGACAACTCGCACACACTCCCTTTCCAAAAAAAATCAAAACACCAACCACTACAGTTAGATTTATTAGATTTGTTGCTAAAATATCGGTATTAAGCCCGAAACTGCCAGCAGATGGCCAGTGAGCTAAAAAAACGAAAGAATGGGTTACATTTTTCATATGCTCTCCTCTTATGGATAGGACGAACAAAGAACAAAGTTTTTCGATCACTTACTTCGCTCGCCCTTTTTTGATCGGTTTTTTTAATGCAAATAGATTTAATCTAGTAATTTCTTTTAGATTAAGTCTTAGGTCTTGTTTGACTTGTGAAAGAAAGACCTTCTTTGTTGAAATGTTCCAAAAATTCCTAAAATAAAAGTATCTAATCGAAAGAGCTTATTTTATTTTTTAGGATTAAACAAAAGGGTTCGCAAATAAAAGCGCTAGTGCCACAACTAGTCCATAAATTGTTAAAGCTTCCATAAAAGCTAGACTAAGCAATAAAGTACCTCGTATTTTACCTTCTGCTTCTGGCTGTCTAGCAATACCTTCTACAGCTTGTCCTGCAGCAGTACCTTGACCAACTCCAGGCCCAATAGAAGCAAGCCCTACGGCCAATCCAGCAGCAATAACAGAAGCAGCAGCAATTAGTGGATTCATGGTGAGTTCCTCGTGTCAAAAAAAAAAGAAATGGTTAAGGATACAATCAACCAAGAAATTCTTACTTCATAAGCTCTATTGGAAAGAAGTATACTTCTAAGCTCTATCTTTATTGTGGAGAAGTAACTAAAAAAGTACAAATTGAAATTATAATGTGAATTGTCTGAACTACATAAAAGAGAATTCCATATATCGGATTAGATAATGAATCTAACCTAGGAATATATAATACCCTATATACATTTGTTTCTTCTATTTTGTTTGCATATTTTCTCATTTTCTATTGAATCGGATTCTAAAATCATTGCTTAAAGCGAAAACCCGCACAAAAGATGACTCCACTTATAGACATTAAGGATATATATAGTATAGATCTAGCCTGACTCCACCCTCCTTACTGCATATATACTTTGACAATTCCATAATATAGTCTATATCTCTCTCCTACAACTCTGGGTTGTATATTCATATGCATTTCTAACTATTTTTTTGCAACCAAGCGGATTATCTGGAACCGTGCATGAATTGAGCTAAGCTGAAAAAAAAAGACTATTTTTAAAACTAGTCAATTTAATGATGACCCTCCATGGATTCACCTATATAGGCTGCGGCTAATGTTGCAAAAATAAGAGCTTGAATACCGCTTGTAAATAATCCAAGAAACATGACAGGTATAGGGACTACTAAGGGGACTAAAGAAACAAGAACAACAACGACTAATTCATCCGCCAATATATTCCCGAAAAGTCGAAAGCTAAGCGATAATGGTTTTGTGAAATCCTCTAGGATGTTAATTGGTAAAAGGATTGGAGTTGGTTTAATATATTTCTCAAAATAGCTCAATCCTTTTTTGCTAAGACCCGCATAAAAATATGCTGCTGACGTGAGTAAAGCTAAAGCAACAGTAGTATTTATATCATTCGTGGGCGCTGCTAATTCCCCATGGGGTAACTCTATAATTTTCCAAGGTAAAAGAGCACCCGACCAATTCGAAACAAAAATAAAAAGGAACATAGTTCCAATAAAAGGAACCCAGGGACCATATTCTTCTCCAATCTGAGTTTTGCTCAAGTCTCGAATAAACTCAAGGACATATTCAAAGAAATTCTGACCGTCCGTGGGGACGGTTTGTGGATTCCGAACAGCTATGACAACTGAACCTAGCAAGATAGTAATTACGACCCAAGAAGTGATGAGTACTTGGGCATGAATTTGGAAACCTCCTATTTGCCAATAGAAGTGTTGGCCTACTTCTACACCCGATATATCGTATAACCCCTGGAGTGTTTTAATGGAACAAGGTATAATATTCATATTGTCCTCTGATAAAAATTGAACTTCAAAAAAGGAATTCTTTTGATTCAACCATCTCTTTCTCAACTCAGCAACTTGAAGTATTAATCTTATATTTAGGATACCAAGAAAGCACATCAGATCATAATATATATCAATACCCTCTAATATATATCAATATTCCCCTTCTTTTTTCTATGCAAAACAAAAAAGAATAGTAAGTGATTCCATAAATCTACGTTGTTGCCCAAGAATTCACTATTCTTCTTAATCAATGATTTCTTATATAGAGAGAACGGCCCTCACAAATTGCAAATACTAATTTGTTAAGAATCAATCGAATTGAAGTCATAGTGTCGTCGTTGGCTGGAATCGATATATTCGCGAGATCTGGGTCGCAATTTGTATCGACTAAAGAAATAGTAGGAATCCCCAAAATGGCACATTCCCGAAGAGCTATATACTCTTTTTGCTGATCAAGGACGATCACAATGTCTGGCAATCTCGTCATATATTTGATCCCGCCGAGATATCTTTGCAAGGTAGATAATTTTCTCTTCAAAATTGCCACATCTCTTTTTGGGAGATGTTGGAATTTCCCCATTTTTTCTTCTGCTCTTAAGTCTCTAAATTGAGAAAGTCTAGTTTTCGTAATCGACCAATTAGTTAACATACCACTGAACCACTTTTTATTAACATAATGACAACGAGCCCTTATTGCAGCTGATGCTACTAAATCCGTTGCTCTTTTTTTTGTACCAACAATTAAGAAACTTTTTCCCTGACTTGCTGCATCAAACACTAAATCACAAGCTTCTGATAAAAAACGAGCCGTTCTAGCGAGATTTATAATATGAGTACCTTTGCGCTTTGCCGAAATGTAAGGGGCCATTTTCGGATTCCATTTCTTAATACCATGACCAAAATGAACTCCTGCTTCTATCATCTCTTTCAAATTGATGTTCCAATATCTTCTTGTCATTTTTTCCACACTTCCTTTTGATTTTTTCTTTTTTTTTTCATCCTACCATTCCATTACGGAATTTTTTTCTTTTTGAAGATTAAGAAAGATCCGAAATAGCTTGAAATAAATAATAATTGTTCCGAAGGAACCTTCTACTGAGAGTTGGTCATTGATACATCATATAAACATAACCTTAATGAATTAACTGACTTCTTTTACTTATTAAAATAAAAAATATAATATAAAATTTGACCTGTTAGTGTTCTAAGTTCAAAAGTCTAGTAAAGTAAAAAAATCTCCTTTATGTATCCTTAAATCGTATAAATGGGGGTAAATGGGGATTCTGATGTCTCATAGAAATTGTTTTTTACGTCAGAATCTGAAGAAACTAATTCTGTATGGAGAACCAAAAAATCTCTCATTTCCGACGCGAATAGATTTTGTTTTTGAATTTCGAAATAAAGGTTCTTGTCTTGTGGGGAACGATGCACAAATTTTTGGAATCCGGTACCAACAGGTATAATCCCCCCCAGAACTACGTTTTCTTTCAACCCTTTCAACCAATCAATGCGACCTCGTAGGGCAGCTTTTGCTAAAACTCGAGCAGTTTCTTGAAAACTTGCTTCAGATATGAAACTTTGGGTATTCAGGGAAGCCCTTGTTATTCCCAATAAGATTGCCCGATAATAGATCGATTCATCCAAAGCTCGCCCTGCTCGTTCCGCTCGCAATAGTCCGATTAATTCCCCAGGTGAAAAAACATTAGACATTCCATCTTCGGAAACCCGCACTTTTGATGTTACTTGGCGTATAATAATCTCTATATGTCTATTATGGATCTGTACCCCTTGGGATCGATAAACCTTTTGGATTTTATTAACCAAAGAGATACGACTTTGGGCTATGGTTAGCTCAGCTCCAATCAAGAATCCCCAGGGGACCCCAAGAATTCTTGGTATACGCTCATTCCAATCCTCAATTCTCCTTTCGAGATTCGGGGATAATGAATCAATTGAACGCGCTTCAAAGATTTGTTCCACTTTTGGAAGACCTTGCGTTATGTCACTAGATCTCGATTTTTCATATATAAACGTAACTAACCTATCCCCCTTGTAAAGGATTTCTCCATAATGACCATTAACAGTTGCTCCTGTAGTGGCCAAATAAGGTTTAGCTGCTCTTATAACAAAGGAATCCATATTAACAATGAAAATTTGGCCAGATTTTTTTATGTGCGATTTAAATATACATATGTTTTCACAAATAAATTGTCCAAGGTGAATTATTGCCGATGTCTCCTCCCAAGAATCATGATGGACAAAGTGACAATTCAAAAGGAATGGATCCAACATTATGTTACTATCGAAATTAGAAATCCTTTGATTTTCATCTAGTAAAGAGTATTTAAGTCCTTGAAGTACTTGGAAGGTTTGTTTCAAATTGTCAAGGAACAAATATTTTTTTAACAGGATCTTATTATGCGTTAGTAAATAGTAAGATGAAGAAAAATTCGATATACTGGGTACAATAGCGCCTAAGGGCCCAAAAATTTCTCGAATAGGAATTCTAGGATTCAAGTCTTTTATCGCATTGGGATGTTTTGAATTCTTGAATAAACCAATTCGAGAACAGTTGGATGCCGACAAAATCATCAAAGATTGGTATTCTTTATTTCGATTCAACAAGGTGCCAATAGCTTCTTGATGTTGGCTAAATGATTCAATCTTCCCCTTGGAATAAAAGGAATTTATATTGGTGCGATCTAACCTATTATGGGGAATCGGTCCTGCACTTGTCCTATCATACCTTTTTCGTGTATATGAAATAGTGCACTTGACTAACTCAATTCTTAGGAAATCGCGAATAAGATCATTTGCTCTTACCTCAACAAGGGAAGCACCAGCCTTCTCTTTTTCTTCTTGTTCCCAATTCACTACTAAGCAAGTTCTAACAAATTGACTATTTGTGTGATAAATTCTTTGAGTTAACTTGCTATTTTCATGAGAAATAAAATTGACAAGTCGAAGTTGTAGATTATCTTCTTCTTGCAAGAGATCCTGCGGGAAAAGTGTTGCTAAATTTCTCCCTTCGTCCATTTCATATGCGACTGCAGGTCGAATAGAAACAAAATACTTTTCCTTGCTCTTGAGAATTTTTTTCCGTTGAACATAGACCCAATTTGTCCTTTTTTTTGATTCCTTAGAATCTTTTTTTTGTCTTTCTGGTGGTATCAAACAGCCACCTAATACCTTATCTGCCTCTTCAGGAAAATAAATATCGCCGGAAAATATTTTGAGTTCTGTATGGCTTTTTTTTCTCTTTACTCGGACCAGTCCACCTAGTCGACTTCTTGTATTTTTTGTGAGTTGTGTATCCACTCCAATAATACTATTGTCAAGTACCTTTAGGGATGAAGATCTCGGCAAGATATGCAGTTCTTGAAGAATGAAAAAAAACCGATCTACTTCTTTTTGGTATTTTAGACTAAATTCTTTTGTTCCTCGATGCTCAATCAAACCCTCTTTTTTTAAGATAGAATCTTCCTCTGGGCTCTCGTATTCGTCCTCGGAGTCTTCTTCTAAGTCTTCCTCTAAAGTCCCATATTTGTCCTCTGAGCTTTCCCCCGGGCTCCCATACTCGTCTTCTGAGTCTTCCTCTAGAGTTCCATATTTGCCCTCTCGGGTCCTATATTTGCTCTCTGGGTTCCCATATTCATCTTCTGAGTCTTTCTCTAAAGTCCTATATTCGTTCTCTGGGTTCCCATATTCGTTCTCTGGGCTCCCATATTCGTCTTCTAGGGTTTCATATTCGTATTCGTCCTCTCGGGTCCTATATTCGTCTTCTAGAGTCTCATATTCGTCTTCTGAGTCTTCTTCTCGAGTCCTATATTCTTCCTCTAGGGTCCTATATCTAAATTTCACAATTCCTGAACCCTTTTTATCTTTTCTGTATCGTGGATCGTCAAAATAAGCAAAAATAGTATTTCTACGTAAAACACCCATAAAGGGTATTTCAATCGAAATCCCCAAACAGGATATTAGTTCTTTCTCTTGTTCTTGATGATATTGTAATGGAATGACGAACCTATTTCTTCGCTTTTTCGCCAACAAATCTGAATTCTCTTTAAAAATAGAAGGATAGATCAAATTCCAATGGCCGTTGGCCATGATTCGATTCGACGTTGAATCATCAAAAATTTCCCTATCTTTTTTACCATAAGTATTCATTTGATCTTGATCCTTGTGGAGTGAAAAAGACGCTATACTGGATCCGCATCTAATTACTGACAATATCCATAAATGGCTTGTTTTTGGTAATCGACGAAGATTACCATATTGATATTCGGGCGCATGGTAAACATCAGTACTCCAGTGCATTTCGCCGTCTGATTCGGAATAAATATGCTTTTGTACCCTTTCTTTAAAATGTAAAGTGGGGGTTCCGGAACGAATCTCCGCAATTACTTGTTCGGATTTTACATATTGATCATTTTGCACTAGAATCAAGCTTTTTGAGGGAATATTCACACTATATAGAATATCCTGACTCTGAATAGTTACATGCAAGTCTATATAACATAGAAAAGCAGGTTGTCCATGACGGGTACGTGTGGGGTGAACCAAATTCTCAGTGAATTGTATTTTTCCATTCGAAGGGGATCGTACAAGGTCGGCAGTACCCCCTGTGAATACTCCGCCAGTATGAAAAGTTCTTAATGTTAGTTGAGTACCCGGCTCCCCAATTGATTGACCCGCAATAATACCTACGGCTTCTCCCAATTCGACCAGATCACTATGCGTAGGACTCCGACCATAACATAATTGACAGATCCAAGAAGTGCTCCGGCAAGTAAAGGGGGTTCTAATATATATTGGTTGTGCTCGAAATGGTTGTGCTCGAAAGGCAGTTATGAATCGATTGACTAATCCAATTCCAATATCTTGATTTCGAGCGGCAATGCATCGTGAACCGATATATATATCGTCTGCTAATACACGACCAATTAGTGTTTGGACAAAAAGTTTTTCTGTCATCCCATTTTGAGGACTCACAGAAATACCTCGGATAGTACCACAATCTCTTCTACGCACAATAATATGTTGAACTACTTCAACAAGTCTACGTGTAAGATATCCAGCATCTGCTGTTCGTACAGCAGTATCTACAACCCCTTTGCGAGCTCCATAGCAGGAAATTATATATTCTGTCAAAGAAAGTCCCTCGCGTAAATTGCTTTGAATAGGTAAATCAATCATTTGTCCTTGAGGGTCCGCCATTAATCCTCTCATACCTACTAATTGGTGTACCTGAGATGCATTTCCTCTGGCTCCTGAAAAAGACATTAGATAGACTGGATTAGAAGGATCCGTTATCCGAAAATTAGAATTCATTTCTTGTTTCAAATATTCACTTGTCGCATACCATATCTCAACGGATTGGCGTAATTTTTCTACCGCGTGTATCGCCCCATAATAATAGTGTTTCTCCAAAAGAAAACTCTGTTGTTCCGCGTCTTGGACTAACCATCCCTTAGAGGGTATTGTTAAAAGATCCTCGATTCCTAACGAAATGGATGTAGTAGTGGCTTGATGGAAGCCCAGAGTCTTTAGTTGATCCAGTATATGGGATGTATATCCCATTCCGAAATGATCTATTAATCTGCTAATAAGTCGTTTCATACCAGTCCCGTCTATCTCTTTATTATGAAAGACCAGATTGGCCCGTTCCGCCATACATAAATACCCCCTTTTCGGCTGAGTAGGATTCGACAATTGCTGAGTAGGATTCGACAATGGGCCTGAGTCAGTGATTCGAAAATTTAATTAACTTCATTTCCTTAATCTCAATCTGAATTCGCGCGGCAAAAATGATGATACTAGGGAAATCGGAATGCCCCCCGAAAGGGGAGGGGCATCGCCGAATCTAACTTCCTTGTTTAGATAGTGTATGAATAGGCCTGACTAAATCCTTGTATGGCTTCCTCTATTTCTCTATAAAAAGAAATATGACCAAGAGTGGTTCGAATGTAGATAGAACGAATTTCTTTTTTTCTATTTCCCACTATTAAATAGTGGGCATAAATCTCATGATAAGTACCCAAAGATTCATATTGAACTTCAATCGGAACTTCTCTTGACCCAATGACGCGTTGATCCAGTTTCCATCGTAGCCACAAGGGACTGTCTAAACTGATGAGTTTCTGTCTATAAGCTCCCAGTGCATCATAAGAATTAGAAAAGTGGGGTTCTTTATCTTTCCCATTGTAATTAACTTTTTTATTTGGATAGTTTCCGCAACTATTATATCTATTTGCACAAATACCACGGCGGTTTCCAATCGTTAATACATAAAGCCCGATAAGCATGTCTTGGGTTGGTACGCAAATAGGGTCTCCAATAGCGGGAGATAAGAGATTCATATGAGAAAACATAAGTAAACGGGCTTCCGCCTGAGCTTCCAAGGATAAAGGTAGATGAACAGCCATTTGATCCCCATCAAAGTCCGCATTGAAACCTTTACACACTAATGGGTGTAAAGAAATAGTACGCCCCTCTACTAAAGTGGGTTGAAAGGCCTGTATGCCTAATCTATGCAGGGTAGGTGCTCTATTTAACAATACAGGATGTCCCCGCATAACTTCTTGAAGTATTTCCCATACAATGGGTTCCTTTTCCCAAATTTTCCTTTTAGCAATCCTGACATTAGAAGTAGCGCGTTTCGTGATTAAATCGCGAATTACAAATAGCTGAAAAAGCTTTATTGCTATCTCTAGAGGTAATCCACATTGATGTAATGAAAGCGAAGGACCCACAACAATGACAGAACGTCCCGAGTAATCGACCCGTTTCCCAAGCAGAGTCTCGCGAAACCTTCCTTCTTTACCTTCAATTACATCTGAAAGTGATTTGTATACTTTATTGTGACCATCCCTCATCGGTTGCCCACGGGACCCGCTATCAAGAAGTGTATCCACGGCTTCTTGTACCAATTTTTCCTGGCACATTACTAAATCTGCTGGCGCTAATTCACTTCTTTTTAATAGATAGGCAAGGTTGTTGTTCCGACGAATAACTCTCTTATAAAGTTCATTAATGTCCGAAGTCACTACTTTATCTCCAGACCTATAAACAATGGGTCTCAATTCGGGAGGAAGAACCGGTAATAAGCACAAAACCATCCATTCTGGTTCTACATTTGTTTGAATAAAATGTTTCGCCAATTGCATGCGTCTAATCAAAAAAACTTTTCTTATTCGTCTTTTTCTATCTTCCCATTCATCTCCACTATACCCCTCGTCTTCTAATTCCTTCCATTCGACCAAGGAATTCTCTATAATAATTCGCAAATCCAAATCTGCTAATTGTTCTCTAATAGCACCTGCTCCTGTCGCAATTTCCCGATTTCGAAATGTTGCAAAGCCTGGGGTAGAAAAAAAGGGAGAAATGCTGTGGTTACAGGATGCAATTTCCTCTTCGAATAAACCTCGTAATCGTAAAAAAGTAGGTTTTTTAGTGCTGGGCCTAGCAAAAGAGAAATCGCCGTATACTAGGCCCTCCAACTTCTTAAGAGGTTTATCTAAAAGATTCGCGATATAACTAGGAAGACCTTTCAAATACCACACATGAGTCACAGGACATGCGAGTTTGATGTATCCCATTTGATATCTTCGTATCCGAGAATCCACAAATTCTACCCCGCATTTTTGGCAAAATCTTTCGTCTTCGTTTTCAGCTCCACTCGTTCGAGAATTGCCACAAGCGCAAATTCCGCTTTTTATGGGTCCAAAGATTCTTTCGCAAAACAATCCATCTTTTTCTGGTTTATCGGTTTTATAATGAAAAGTAGAGGGCCTTGTGACTTCGCCAACGACTTCTCCATTAGGTAGGTTTTTGTTAGCCCAAGCCTTTATTTGTTGAGGGGAAACGAGTCCAATTTGAAGTTGTTGATGTTTATATTGGTCAATCATAAAATAGAAATAAGAAAAGAATTTATATTTATTCCGATCAAACTTCCTCCCTAGTAACCTGGAAGTTCTTCTCAGATACAAGGAAATGATTCAGTTCAAGAGCCAAAGATCGTAGTTCTCGAACGAGCACTCGAAAAGATTCTGGAGGATCCTCGTGATTAGGTATTCTTTTTCCCCAGATCGTAGCATTAAGTATTTCTTGGCGAGCTATAAGATGGTCAGATTTATAAGTAAGTATCTCTTGTAAAATATGAGCAACACCAAATCCTTCTAAAGCCCAAACTTCCATTTCTCCTACTCGTTGTCCCCCTTGCTTGGCTCTTCCTCTAACGGGTTGTTGTGTAACAAGTGAGTAGGGCCCAGTAGAACGCCCATGAATTTTCTCATCAACTTGATGAATTAATTTTAAGATATAGGACTTCCCTATTAGAACAGGTTGTTCGAAGGGGTCTCCTGTTCTTCCATCAAATATTCTGCTTTTTCCCGGGTACTCAGGTTCAAATACCCATGGATTTTTTGTTTCTTTACTGGCTTCATATAATTCTGAAAACACAAGTTTTCTTGAAGCCTCTTGCTCATATCTCTCATCAAAGGGTGCTATTCTATAATGTTTCTTTAGCAGATCCCCCGCTAATCCGAGCGAGCTTTCAAATATTTGTCCTACATTCATTCGGGAGGGTACTCCTAAGGGATTGAAGACCATATCAACAGGTGTTCCATCTTGCAAATAGGGCATATCTTGCCTAGGCAAAATTTTTGAAATGATCCCCTTATTCCCATGTCTTCCAGCTACTTTATCCCCAACTTTGATTTCACGTTTCTGTAAAATATATACACGAACCATTATGTCGAGGGGGTCCCTCTGGATCCATTTCACATCGATAACGCGCCCTCTTCCACCTATAGGTAATTTGAGAGAAGTTTCTTTTGAAGTGGATACCTCAAGGCCAAATATGGCCCGTAATAATCCAGCTTCCGCGATATACGACGATTCACTCGCTATCTGAGGCGTTAATTTACCTACTAAAATATCACCAGTTTCTACCCAGGATCCCAACCTAACCACTCCATTTCTGTCCAAATTGCGGAGTAAATGTTCTTCTAGATGTGGTATTTCTTTAGTTATTTTTTCAGCGGAGCCTTGACTTGTCGTATCCGTCTGAATTTCATATTTCCGGATGTGAAAAGAGGTATAAATATCCTCATATACCAAACGTTCGCTAATTAGTACTGCGTCTTCAAAATTGTAACCTTCCCAGGGCATATAAGCTACTAATACATTTTTTCCTAAAGCAAGTTCCCCCCCAACTGTCGCAGCTCCCTCTGCTAAAATTTGTCCTTTTTTAATGGATTTACCCCGTGGAACCCGCGGTTTTTGGTGCATACAAGTATTTTTGTTAGAGCGACAGTGGTTAACTAAAGGAATACTTAGAGTCTTCCCACTACTTGATAAAAGGATCTTATGACTATCAGTAGAAACGATCTTTCCCTCGCGTTCGGCTATAACGGAAACCCTCGAATCTAGAGCTGTTTGGCGTTCCAATCCAGTTCCAACAATGCACTTCTCGGACCGAGAAAGGGGAACTGCTTGGCGCTGCATATTAGAACTCATTAAAGCCCGATTCGCATCATTGTGCTCAATAAAAGGAATGAGAGAACCTCCAATAGAAAAATATTGGAAAGGAAAAATACTTCTAACATGAATCTGTTCCCATGCAATAGTCAGGAATTCTTGACGGTATCTAGCTGGAACAACCTGCTCTTCTTGAATACCTTGATTCAAGGACAAAGAATTTCCTGCTGCTATCATATAATATTCATCTCTATTTGGTGATAGATAAACCACCTGTCTTGCTTTTTTTTTTTTTGCTTTCTCAGCAGATATTTCATAAAACGGGCTCTCTATGGATCCCCACAAGTGATCAATTCTCGCATGAATTGCTAAGGATCCGGTAAGTCCAACATTGATTCCTTCGGACGTGTCAATTGGACAAATACGCCCATAGTGACTTGGATGAATATCTCGGCTCCGAAAACTTGCAGTTCTCCCTGTCAACCCTCCAGGACCTAAACAACTTACTTTTCGCCCATGAACAGTTTGTGTCAACGGATTCGTTTGATCAAAAACTTGAGATAACGGGTATGTGCCAAAAAAGGTCTCATAAGTAGTTATTAATAAAATCGAAGTTGAAGTTGGAGTTACCAAAGTTTGGGGAGTCGGTTTCGATTGACGTATGAATACTCTACGGATAGTTTTTTGAACTGCATGTTGTAAACGACCAAGAGCTAGTCCGAATTGATCTTGTAACAGATCCGCAACCGAACGAATACGTTTATTTTTCAAGTGATTCATATCGTCATCATCAAGTATACCCGTTCCAAATTTCATTCCAATCAAATGATCTGTAGCGGCCAATACATCTCGTGGTAACAAGAATGTATTGTTCTGAGGTATATCAAGATTAAGTCTCCGATTCATATTTCGTCGACCAATCCTTCCTAATTCACATTTTTGCTGAAAAAATTTCTTTTGTAATTCCTCACATAAGGACTCCGAAAATATCAGGTCCCCACCTACACAAGCAAATTGTTGATAAAACTCCAAAATAGCTTTTTCTTTTGACTCAATCCTCTTCTTCTCCTTAGCATTCGGGAAAGACAAAAAAAATTCAGGGTAGGAAACATTATCTAGAATTTCTCTTAGATTCGAACCCATAGCTGATGATAGAACTAGAATAGATATCTTTTGTTTTCTACTCACGCGAGCCCATATCCTTTCTTTTTTATCAATTGCTAATTCCAATCTTCCTCCCCAATCTGATATTATAGTCCCGGTGTAGATAGAAATTCCCTTATGGTCTAATTCCGAACGGTAGTAAATACCAGGACTTAGCAATATTTGATTGATCACAATTCGGTATATTCCATTTATAATAAAGGTTCCTAAGGAATTCATTATAGGAATGTTTCCAATAGAAATGGTTTGCTTTTGTACATCGAAACCGAAAATTAATCTCGCGGATACATATAATTCGGAAGAATAGGTGAGTGATTCATACACAGCATCCCTTTCTTTTATCGAGGGTTCTAGCAATTGATATCCTTTCGCAAATAATTGAAATGCAATTTCGTGATCTGGATCTTTAATTGTTGGAAACTTGTCAAGTTCTTCTGCCAGGGCTTGATTAATGAACCTACAAAATCCCTCGAATTGGATCTGACTAAATCCGGGTATTGTGGACATTCCCTTGTTTCCATTCCGGAGCATCTTAATCTTAAGTTTCCTGTTTATCAAAGAAAAATTCCATTATCAGCTCATTCTTCATCAATCCCTACGGATCGATCTAGCAATCATGGAATCTATATTCTGTTTACTGAATCACATGAAATTCTAGGGAACTCCACATACGTATTTCATATATGTATTTCATACATATGAATAGAGACAATTTTGACGAAAGTTCGAGTTTGCCAGGGGTACAAATGGAATGAAAATGAATTGATAAAACATTCCTAGAAAAAAAATTTCTGCCACTTATACTTTCATGATATTCTAATCAGATTGGATGGGCAAGATTTCTCATTTTATCTCCTTTCTATTAATGTAATAAAGCCATAATTTAATATAATAAATACACTAGAAAGTTTGAGAAAGTTTGACTTTACTTCGATTTAGAATAGCGCGCTTACTTGAATTTCAAAAAAGAATTTGAGGGTTCTTTTTTATTTTGGAGTAGTAGAATTGCTAAAAAATTTTGGATTTCCTTGTAGAATTATAAAATAAAGTAAGTCCCTTTTTAAGTACATGCCAATCTAGTTATCTACCTCTCCGCATATCCATGTTTTTCTTTTATCGTAATTTCACTTGGACAGGCCAAGATAGTCAGGTTATACTCTATATCAGATATCAGATCAAATTTCCTTTTTTTTTTATTCAAGATATTTAATGCTTTGAAAAATTAAAGCACGATTCCCCATAGAGATATGTACATAAGGGGGATCTTTGGATAATAATGCTGTTCGGGCCTGGAGTTTACCTATACACGGATTAGGCATATCCCATTAAAAGGAAGGGGGAGATAATACCTATTTAAGAGTAGTTCACTACTGCAATAAAAAAAAGATAGAATTCTAGTTAATGGTTCCAATTTGTTCTTAATTTTGTAGCCTGTGATGTGATTAGAAATCCATTTTTTCTCCTTTTTAATCTCAATAGAAAGAAACAGAACGTTTTATTGTGTTAACAATGTATTTTTTACGATAGAATCTATCGAAAAGAATAATAGAAACAGGATCAAAAAAAGAAGGAATAAATTTTTTGAATGAAAAAAAGTAAGTAGAATTATATTATATTCAAAATAAAAGGGGTTTTCGTAAGAAAACGTGGATGAATACTTCCTCTTTTCTCGATTTTCGCTCTGATTTTTTGGCGGCATGGCCAAGCGGTAAGGCAGGGGACTGCAAATCCTTTATCCCCAGTTCAAATCTGGGTGCCGCCTGATCAATAAAATACTTAGGTTTATAGTACTGATCGAACTCAATGAATTCGTACTCCGCATAAGTTGGGGGAAGAGGGTAACTAGGCCTGCTGATATTGGGTTTTGAGAATCCATACCATAGTTCTATCCTCAAACTAGGGTTTGTTTTGGGGGTAGTGGCCCAAATGGTTACCAATAGGTATATTGATTCGATTTGAGAATTGAAAACGACGAGGCTAAGATGTCAAAAATCTTGGTATCCAAAGAAAGGTCCCTAAGGGGCATTCCTTTTTTTTTCAATTTAAGATTGAAGAAGGGACTCCGCGAAGGAATATCAAGACTTCCTAATTATCATACATTATCGTACATCTTATTTTACCTACATACACTAAAGTAAGGACTACTTATTCGAGCGATAATCAGATTAAATAGGCCAATCCCAAATTAATTTATGAGTTGTGTTGTGGATAAAGTCTCTTCATTCTTTCATAGAATGATAGAAAGCAGTGCTGTAGGGTTTAGGTCAAAAATAAACATAGGTTAGGTAAGGTAGTTATCCAATAAATATTTATCTGTCCATAATTTTATGGTATATTCGGGCATCCTTTGCTTATAAAAAAAAGAGTAACAAAAGGAATAAAAGATATTCCTATTCCCGCTTCTTCTATTCAGGACATCATTCCCGTACTCTTTTTTAAGGAAAAAAAGGGCTATGCTATGTATCGTATTTATACTTAATGCTCTCTAATTCTACCGGAATTCCTATTAAGAATTTGTTAGGAGTAAATTCCTTGAACTGATGGATCCATAGCCTTAGGGGAGAGTCCCTTTTTGACTCTGTACCCTTGATTCCACTATGATTATTGATCAATAGTAGAATAATTCCTTCATAGAAATAGGAGACATAATTTAGATGGATATAGTAAGTCTCGCTTGGGCTGCTTTAATGGTAGTCTTTACATTCTCTCTTTCACTAGTAGTATGGGGGAGGAGTGGACTCTAGGGATACTACTAATTGATTGAGTAATCGAATTGTTGTATAAACTCTTTTCTTTAATTGATCGTTTTGCATTAATCATTTTGTCAAACGTTATTCTTTAATCTTTTTCTTTAGTTTTGTTTCACTCCGATAATATAATAATAGAAAGACTCTAAAGTGTGGTAGAAAAAACTATATGTAGTTCTTTCTACCACACTTTAAGATTCCAACCCGATCCTTTCATTTAAGACTTGGATTTTTTTTATTGAATCCCTTTTTTCATTTCTTCAATGATTAATTAGAATTCCAATTAATCATTTTGGCTGACTGTTTTTACATAAATAATAAGTAAAAAAGCAGTAGGAATTAGAATGAACAGTGCAGTAGCAATAAATGCGAGAATATTGACTTCCATAACTTCTTTATTTTTTATTTTCACAATAACTCGGGATGTAATCCCATGGAGAGGAAAAAGGGGTATCCTGTAAATTCAAGGGTGGGGCTTGCATTCTGATAATACTGAATCAATTCAATATTATGAATATCGGATCTATCAAATCAATTCATAGTTGAGAGTGGAATAGTATAACATAGGAAGATCCTCTATCCATACTAAGACCAAAATGGTTTTTTTGATTGGATTAGGAATTCCCTATTTTTTGAATCCTTTTCTACTTTTGCTTTTCTATACCTCTAACCCACGATCTTTCTTAATCTTATCCAATTTCCCTTCCTTTTTCTTATAGTTATACATACAATTATGTATGTATTAGATGACCAACTTTCTATGGGTCACATAGACATCCAAATAAGCAGTAGAACTGAGATGGGGAAAAAAGGTCTTAAATAAAAAGGGAATACAATTTATGTATGGATTCCGGAAAAATACCGGTATTCTATATCATATTTGTGTCTTTCTTTATCGATCGGGAGTAGTGAAAAAAAAACAAATATGAATTTCTCCATTCATTGAACCCTAGTTCGGGACTGACGGGGCTCGAACCCGCAGCTTCCGCCTTGACAGGGCGGTGCTCTGACCAATTGAACTACAATCCCCGCGGGGTGTATGGCATACCTATTCTTAAATAGAACCATAAGAAGATTCGATTCGTCTGTCCTACTCTAAGAAATAGACGAATCATATACTACATACCTACATATTATAGGTGGTTATAGTGAGAGTGACATAACTAGTATGTCGTCATTTTTTATCACTAAAAATGGATAATAATCCACCCTTCAATAAGAAAAACTTTTTTGTTTGTTTGTAAGAAAGGAATGAGAGAGATATGGGTTAGAAATCTAATTTATCCCTTTTTTTTATCTTTTATTTCTATAGATCAGACATTTTATTTTATGGAAGAAAAACAAAAGGATTTAGTTCATATTCACGAAGTCCTAGATTTTTGGGCCGAGCTGGATTTGAACCAGCGTAGACATATCGTCAACGAATTTACAGTCCGTCCCCATTAACCGCTCGGGCATCGACCCAGGAAGAATTTATTCTAGGGTTTTTGATAATCTATGATTAACCTCCTTTCAAAATACTCCCTACCCCCAGGGGAAGTCGAATCCCCGCTGCCTCCTTGAAAGAGAGATGTCCTGAACCACTAGACGATAGGGGCATCACTAGACTATAACTATATATATATAATATAAGGCCATATACAACCGCTCGTGATTATACTATAATCATAGTATGAGCAGTTTTTTGGAATTGTCAATATACTCGAAAAGTATAACTAGATCCAAAGATCCAAAGCAAAGAGTTTTTCCTACTTTTCTGTTATGTTTTAATCTAGGAGTTTTTTTAGTTGATGGTTAGATTAATTCATGGATCATCCCCTACTTTATTAGGGAAATTCATTTAAGGGGTTAGAGAATAAGAATGGATTACTAAATAGGGATTCTATAATCTATATTAGTTCAGTACAGGTAGTTATTTGATTGATCTAAGATGAAAAAGAGTCCAATTTCATTTCTTTTTTGCAATTTACATTTGGTGCTTTGCTTCATTTAGTGTTCAGACCCAAAATGAATGCATCCCGGACTAAGCCATAAAATTCTATAAAAAATAGAGAAAGTTTAAAAAAAAAAGAAAAAAGTGAATAAATTTTAGTAGAAAAGTATTCTATCAGATTCGAACCGAGGACTTACGTCTTAGTACAGCATTACTCTACCACTAATTTGAAAAGCCCTTTATCGGATTTGAACCGATGACTTATGCCTTACCATGGCATTACTCTACCACTGAGTTAAAAGGGCTTTTTATTAAAAAAAAATTCGCCACTTTGATTTCCCATTATGGATCTACTGCATAATGTACATAATATATGTATACATAGAGATGTATAGATTGTATATGTATATATCGATATATAGAAGTTTAGTCATGGCAAGGTTCAAAATCTTGAGAGTCCAAAATCTTGAGAAAATTAAGAAAAATAATAAAATATTTCATATTCTATCTTATAACTTGCACAAAACTAAAGTAGCGGTTTTTTTTATTTTTATATAAAAATAAAAAAATACGTGAAGAAAGAGTGGACACAATAAAAAAAACCATACCTTAGATACCTAACTCTTCTTGGTTCAGGGTTTTCTGTTTCCGAAGACTAGTAAAATAGGCATATTCTGGAACCCTAAGAATTCAATGGTATATGAATATGCAAAATATAAGATTTCTAAGATTTCCGATCCTTAGCGGGAAAAGAAAGGGAACAGATACCCAATATGATTCTTGGGGGGACCATTTGATAATGGTCTTGATCCTCTATGCTCTTTTTTATGTGTTCTTAGTTCTATTTTGATTCTTTTAAACAAGAATCCAATAAACTAGAATTGAGTTAGTGGAAAAAAGGAGAGAGAGGAAAGTGGTGAATGAAGAGAATCAACTAACCGGAGATTTTTAGAATCTTCTTTACATCAGGTAAATCTTGAACAAAATTGATTTTCTCTGGTAAGTATTTACCTAATTACGTGAGGTAAATCTGTCGGTCCTGTCTGTTTTTTTTTACTAATGACTCTTTGTTTCTTACTTCTATCAAACCATAGGGAAAGTCTATGATGAATTTTTAAAATGCATCTCACTCTTTCTCTACGGCTCGGACTTAATGATAAGTGGGGGAGGGAAACATCTTCCATTTCCATAATTTTTTTTGTTTAGAATTGAACAAAAAAGAAAGGGAAAAAGGAATTTATTAGGGACAGTGTTACCCCTATATCCCCTAGTGTATATTGTAGGAATAATAAAACTATTCAGTACAGGAGTCTCGCACACTTACGTCCTCGCAAAGTAAATAATGATCATTGTAGTCGTAACCGTAGAATAGTATCCTAATCGAAATACATACATTTGGTTCAGACGCTATTGGCATGGTAAGAAGAGATGTAAGTATTTTACAGACCAGAGAGAGGGGCTATTTAAATCCTAAAGTAAAGGCAAGCGATCCAAGTAGAAGTACCGACCGCTCAGTGTCATGAACCTTTTGGTTGGATATCCTTGACAAAGGGTACTATTTATATCATAATCCACATGTAGCGGGTATAGTTTAGTGGTAAAAGTGTGATTCGTTCTATTAATAACTGAATTTGAAATGATATACTTAAAAGGCATCTTTAAGTTTTTTCTATTCCGATGAAAACTTTAGTTCTTATAAAGGATTTAATCCTTTTCCTCTCAATAGCATATTGAGGAAGAATATACATTCTCGCGATTTGTATCCAAAGACTAATGGAAATTGCATCCAAAATACAAATTGGATTATGAGTACAGAGTCGCGAAGCATAATTTTGCATTGGATTAAGTATTCCAATTTTTAAAATATGAGTAAAGGATCTATGGCTGAAGATACAAAAAAGTTTATTTCCAATCGTAACTAAATCTTCTTTTGTTAAAAACGAATAAGGAAGCCAAATAGCTAAAAAACGATAGTTTTGGTTTACTAGAACCATCAGCATATTGTTTCAGCTCGGTGGAAACCCAATTCTTTTCCTCAGGATCTCTTGAATGAAATTAGGGAACGAAGTAAGTAGATTAGATAGATTTAGATCGAATTTCTATCTCCTATTCTATAAGGATCATCTAGAAAGCAGAGAGCTTTGGTTCCATTCAAATAGAAAAGCTGACATAGATGTTAAGTGGTGGGAATATCCATAAAGGAGCCGAATGAAATCAAAATTTCATGTTCGGTTTTGAATTAGAGACGTTAAAAATAATCAACCAACGTCGACTATAACCCCTAGCCTTCCAAGCTAACGATGCGGGTTCGATTCCCGCTACCCGCTCCATTCTCTATAAAAGGAGTATTCTTTTTGTCTAGACATGGTAAAAGCCCGTATTCAACCTTTTTTGTCCACCAGTTTTTGGTACTCCAGAGCGGAGTAGAGCAGTTTGGTAGCTCACGAGGCTCATAACCTTGAGGTCACGGGTTCGATTCCCGTCTCCGCACTTAACTTAGCAGTCTGTATAAAAATAAAAGAACTATTCTCTTTCTCTAGATATGGTAGAGGGTTGGGTGGTATCCAACTTTTTATTCATGAGTTCCCGGCCCTAGAGGTAAAAATTGAGCAGTTTGCGAAGGCACTTGCCTCCACAAGAAGAACATGCAAGGCTTCTCCCGACCCTGCGGAAAATAAAAATGAAATGAAAGAAAGGCACAGTCCTTCTCTTTAAAAGCAGTTTGACAGTTATTTGTCTCAGTGAATACCCGATTTAGGTAGCCCTTTCCGCCTATGTAGCGCCTCCTTTTTTTGAGTGGGATGCAAAAGAAGGGTAATAATAGTAAGGGATACGATACTAGACTAACACCTAATTAATACTTAATTTAATATAAGTAGTTAAACAATCAACTAGACTAAACTTTTTATCATAGTACTTTACTAAATACTAAATTAAGTGGGCGAGCGGCGGGAATCGAACCCGTATCTTCTCCTTGGCAAGGAGATGTCTTACCATTGAACTACGCTCGCTACGCTATATATTTTATAGCGTATATCCGCTTGGGTCGACCGTCTATGTCTGGGTCGACCGTTTCGTTTCATTTTCTATTATAATTATATTAGAGTTTTTCTTTTTTTATTGTCTGTCAATGAATATTCTAATGGGACTGAAATTTCATAATACTGAAAGAGAAGAGGTAGCAATTCGGAATGCAAATTGCGTTTTAATTTTAATGCGTCTCACTATTCGAATTTTTTCGAAGAAATGGCCTTTTTATTTATTTTGTTTTGGGCTACTCTACTAAATACTAAATACTAAACAAATTTAAGAAATGAGAGAATTCAGAATAGCTACGAGAAAGACTAGTCCAATCCATAATGATGTACCGGAAAATACAACGTTTTTATTATTTGACCAACCATCAGGAGAAGCAAATACAAGGGGTACACTAATTACTAAGACTGAGGAAGTCGCAATTAATGCAAAAACAGCTAATTGGAAAGCAATAGTCATATTTCTAATCCTCCAAGCTACCATCAAATAAAGTTGACTACATAGTTGATCCCTCACTTAACCAAAATTGTAAAAAAATACAAGAAGTAGGAGGGGTTTAATCATGAATCCATTGATTCTTATCTTTAATTAAAACTTAGTTTTACTTACCGCTTTTTTATTTGGATATGGGGGTGAGGAGAGGGGATTTAGTCAGCGGGTATAGCGGATCATGTATCGTGTATACAGTATACAGAGATATGTCGAAAAGGAACTTGCATCTGAGATCTTTCTAGGGGTTAGTAGATCTTTTTATATGGCTATGTTCTACTTGTACGAGTAAAATAGGGATTAGGCTGTGGAGAGATGGCTGAGTGGTTGATAGCTCCGGTCTTGAAAACCGGTATAGTTCTAGGAACTATCGAGGGTTCGAATCCCTCTCTCTCCTTTTGCTTATTGAATATGTATGCTTGTTTCTTTAATTTTGTATCTTTATTCTGTCCCTTACCTTTCTTTCATAAAAAGGAACGAATGGCTCGGCTAGATGGAATAACCGAGCCAGAACAGAAAAAAAATAAAACATTAGAACAGGTATAAATAAGAAAATCTTAGTTAAGAGGGTTCATGTAAAGAACAGGTTCCAAATCACGATCGATTCCCTTTTCAAAACCTGCTGCAGCAGCTCGGGCTCTTCCTGCATGCCACAAATGGCCCACAAAAAAGAAGAATCCCAGAACAAAATGAGAAGTCGATAACCAACTTCTAGGAGAGACATAATTAACTGCATTGATCTCGGTAGCTACGCCACCCACAGAATTTAAAGAACCTAAAGGTGCGTGGGTCATATATTCTGCTGAACGTCGTTCTTGCCAAGGTTGTATGTCTTTTTTCAACCTACTCAAGTCCAAACCGTTGGGGCCCCTTAGAGGTTCTAACCATGGAGCGCGAAGGTCCCAAAAACGCATAGTTTCCCCTCCAAAGATAACCTCCCCAGTTGGGGAACGCATTAGATATTTACCTAAACCTGTGGGTCCTTGAGCGGATCCCACATTAGCTCCAAGACGCTGGTCTCTAACTAGAAAAGTAAATGCCTGAGCTTGAGAAGCTTCTGGCCCGGTGGGTCCATAAAACTCACTCGGATAAGCCGTATTATTGAACCATACAAAACAACAAGCGATAAAACCAAAGACAGATAAAGCAGCTAAACTATAAGACAAGTAAGCTTCTCCAGACCATACAAATGCACGGCGAGCCCATGCAAAGGGTTTAGTTAAGATATGCCAAATTCCGCCAAATACACAAATGAAACCCAACCATACATGTCCACCAATTATATCTTCTAAATCATCCACACTAACAATCCACCCTTCTCCCCCAAAAGGAGATTTTAGTAAATAACCAAATATAACATTGGGGCTAAGGGTCAAATTGGTAATCTTTCTTACATCTCCCCCCCCAGGGGCCCAGGTATCGTATACACCGCCAAAATAAAGAGCCTTGAGTACTAGAAGAAAAGCACCTAGACCTAACAAAATTAAGTGAATACCCAAAATTGTAGTCATTTTATTTCGATCTTTCCATACATAACCAAAAAATGGAAAAGATTCCTCAAGAGTCTCGGGGCCCAGAAGCGCGTGATAAATGCCACCGAAGCCTAAGACTGCGGAGGAAATTAGGTGAAGTACTCCAGATACAAAGTATGGGAAAGTATCTAGAACTTCTCCCCCTGGTCCTACTCCCCAACCTAGAGTAGCTAAGTGTGGAAGTAAAATTAAGCCTTGTTCATACATGGGCTTTTCTGGTACGAAATGAGCCACTTCAAATAGGTTCATTGCTCCGGCCCAGAATACGATTAATCCGGCATGGGCTACGTGAGCTCCAAGTAGCTTACCGGACAAATTGATAAGTCTGGCATTCCCAGCCCACCAAGCAAAGCCGGTGGTTTCTTGGTCACGACCAGCTAAAACGAAAGTTCCATTAAAGAGCGTTTCCACGTGGTAGAACCTCCTCAGGGAATATAAGATTTTCATGAGGCTGATCCTGAGCTGCCATCCACGCACGAATACCCTCGTTTAAAAGAATATTTTTGGTGTAGAAAGTCTCAAATTCAGGATCTTCCGCTGCACGGATTTCCTGGGAAACAAAGTCATAGGCACGTAAGTTCAGAGCTAGGCCAACTACGCCAATAGCACTCATCCATAAACCGGTGACGGGTACAAATAGCATAAAGAAATGTAACCAACGTTTATTGGAAAAAGCAACACCAAATATTTGGGACCAAAAGCGATTAGCAGTGACCATTGAATAAGTTTCTTCAGCTTGAGTTGGGTTAAAAGCGCGGAAGGTATTTGCACCATCACCGTCCTCAAATAGAGTGTTTTCTACGGTCGCTCCATGAATAGCGCATAGCAGAGCCGCGCCTAATACTCCGGCAACTCCCATCATATGAAATGGGTTCAACGTCCAATTATGAAATCCTTGGAAGAAAAGGATGAATCGAAATATCGCTGCTACGCCAAAACTCGGCGCAAAGAACCAACCAGATTGCCCCAGTGGATAAATAAGGAATACAGAAACAAAAACCGCGATTGGACCAGAGAATGAGATTGCATTATAAGGCCGCAATTGAACAGACCGAGCAAGTTCAAATTGGCGTAACATGAAACCTATTAGTGCAAAAGCCCCGTGGAGAGCTACAAAAGTCCATAAACCGCCTAATTGACACCAACGAGTAAAATCTCCTTGGGCTTCCGGTCCCCATAGTAGCAACAAAGAGTGTGCTAAACTATTGGCAGGGGTAGAAACTGCTGCGGTTAAGAAATTACAACCTTCCAAATAGGAACTAGCCAATCCATGGGTATACCAAGAAGTTACAAAAGTTGTCCCTGTAAACCAACCCCCTAAAGCGAAATAAGCACAAGGAAAGAGCAATAGGCCGGACCATCCTACAAAAACGAAACGGTCCCTTCGTAACCAGTCATCCATAGTATCAAATAGATCATTTTCTTCTTTAGGAACTCTACCAAGGGCTATAGTCATAGTGATCCTCCTATTCAATTACTTCAACCATTTCCGAGCACCTCATGTCACTTCCAAGGCATATGATAGTTTTATTATCTGTGGACGATTTTTTTCTCGTTCAATGCCCTTTTTCAATGGTCTCGAAGATAAAAATTTTTTATTTTTATCTATGGAGTCACAACCGAGGTCGTGGTAAATCCATGAATTTGATTCGATTTGTTTTTCTTATACTATAGAAATAAACATTTCAATTCAGCATTATTCCATGACTCCTATTTCAAAGCCTATCTTTTAAGGGAAAAATGAAAATAAAAGTAACCCCTATATCCCCATTCCCTCTCTATTTCATGGGTGGAAGAACAGAAAAGGAGGATTCTTAAAAAAAAAAAAAAGGACTTTCGAAATCTATTTTTATGTGTAGCGGAAAGGAGTTGCGATTTCTTCTTATTCCTATAGAACATCTAGTAACAAGAATATAAAATCGTAAATAACAAAAAATTCTTGTCTTGCGCGGTCTAAGTCTAAGGAAATAAAAAAAATTCGCTTATACAATTTCATCTACATCAATTTATATATCAGAATAGCGGATAGAGGCATTATTCAAGGAGTCAGATCTACTTACTTTATGGTTCTTTCCAATTTTATGTTGGGTTTGATAAGAACCCCTTTTTGCTTTCTTGATAAATAATCGACAAAAAAATCGTTTTTTATTTTTTATATAACCTGCTTGTTTTATTATAACAAGTCTTATAGGGAAATGCCCGCTAAAGAGAAAATCTATCTGATTGTCTCTCGGCCAATATCGATTTTTAGAAATAAAAAACAAGAATTTTCTTCTTTTTTTTATTAACATTAAGAAAAAAGAATATAACTAAAATGGAATTGGCAATATAATTTTTATAGACTTTTGAAAGAAAAAAAAGGGTTTTTTGCAATCGTTATTTCTTGTCTCTATCATATCACGGAAACGTTTTGATTTGGAACGGGGAAAGATGGCTGAGTGGACTAAAGCGGCGGATTGCTAATCCGTTGTACAATTTTTTTGTACCGAGGGTTCGAATCCCTCTCTTTCCGCTCCCTCGGATCATTTGGGACTTTCGAATTGGAAGGAATTCTGACCCCCGGATTTTCTCATAGATAAATGTACGAAACCAATCCAATTTGTAAGAAAAAATTCAAAAAAAAAATGGAATTTTTACTCCTCACGCCCAGGATTCCGTCCTGGGTCATTAGATAAGAATCCAAAGATAAAGAGTGAAACAAAGAATATTACTACTGTATAAACAAAAAGTTTGAGAGTAAGCATTACATAATCTCCAAGATTTTTTTTTAAGGAATAGATTACCGGTTTTTCCTTACCACACGGATCCACTAGGATGGATTTTGTTTATTTTGATAGTTAAAAATGCAAAAATGAATTCTTGAAAAAAAAAATGGGAAGAATTCATTTATAATAAGCACTCTTATCAATATAAAAAATAGGGTTAGGTATTGTGTAGGTACCTAAAGGTACCTGCTCAACGTAGGTCCAGAAGGGTAGAAAGGCTGATCCAAATTTATTGCTGCAGCTATCCATTCAATGTAGAAGAATTTGCATTTTAGAGTCGAAGGTTCATAATATAAAAATATAAAAGTTCTCGCCTTTTACCCATTTTTATAATTTTTTGGAATCAATACATCATTCAATTTGGCAGACAGAGTACTAAACATTTCATCGAAAACTTACAGCAGCTTGCCAAACAAAGGCTAATAGAAAAAAGAATAGAGGTATGACAGGCATAACATCCACGATTGGGTTGAAAATAGCATAAGCTTCGGGCAATTTGGCAAAGAAAAAACTAGTCGGATAAAGAACAGAATTAAAACAGATACAGGTTAAACTAAGTATATTAGGCATAACAAGCATTTCATTCTTGTAGAGTAAATAATTGGATTTTTATTGAGTTATTTTTCTAAGGGAAAAAAGGAAAAGGCAGATTCAAAATCTTTTTTCTTCGGACTTTCCCAAACACAAAATACCTCCTTGTATTCGCACTCTCAAATGAGAGTGGAATAAATTCGACTTTCATATAATATCTTAATAGAATTCCATGTAATGATCAATGCATTTTTTTGATTCTCTATTATCTGCATGTCTAGAATACTAGCAAGAGAATATTTCTCATTTTTTATGTAATTGAAATGGGATTGACGAATAACAAATAAACATACTAGTGTTTATTAGTGTCGCATAAAACGAAATGGGGCGTGGCCAAGTGGTAAGGCAGCGGGTTTTGATCCCGTTACTCGGAGGTTCGAATCCTTCCGTCCCAGATTGTTTCTGTATAGTACTCCGCACGAGACAAAAGTTTATTAATATTAATTTATTAAAGAGAATAATGGTATCTTATGAACTCTTAGATTAGATGCATTTCTAAGCATTCACTTTCTTTCTCAGAAAACTTAATAAAGTCTTAAGTCCAGTCAAATTGAATATCTTTATTTTCATGAAAAAATTGTGTCTATCAGGCACATTCAGGATATGCCTCTACTATAAATCACTTAATTCACTTAATTATATTTTTTTCTTACTTTTTTTTGTATTCGAGTCGAAGAAGTACGGAAGTACGAGAATTCTATAACTACCAAAAACTTTTAATCTATTCATTGGAATAGTTTCGTTAGTTACATAGTTCTTTTTTTTGTTATGGAAAAAAAAATATATTGCTAATCTTATTCTAATATAGTAATTACATTAATTAAACTTTTTTGAAGGTTGATAGTTTATTTATTGGGGAAGAGTTGATCCTTCTCTTCTCACTTCAAAATTGATAATCTCGAGCCATCCGTTGAGAATGGGAATTTAATAATAAATAAGTCTTAAGCAAACCTGTTTAGTAGTCTTTTTCGAACTATGTTTTATTCATATGATAGAATATGGGTTTAAATAAATCGGATCTTTGCGGAGGCTTTCCCGATAAATACTTACTTTACTTTTATCCATATTGCTCCATCCACATCAAGTTTGAATTAGTATACACAAAACTAAACCAATGACTATTCATGATTCCATCCATATTGGATCAATTCTCTATACCACTTTGCAATGAAAAGAGGAATGTTTGTTATGGTAAAACTTCGTTTAAAACGATGTGGTAGAAAGCAACGTGCGACTTGAAGGACATGATCGATTGTGGATTTTGCTATCCATCATTTTCCATACTAATGAAAATGCTCTTGGCTCGACATAGTCTGTTCTATTCGTCCTGAACAAAATTTGCGCTGGGTTATTTGTTTTTAAGTAAATAGTACACGATGGAGCTCGAGAGGATAAAATTGATTTTTTATCAAGGGAAAGAATCTAGGGTTAGTGAAAACTAATAAATTAGGCTAACTTTGTCAGTCTATCTTTAATATAGAAATAGAAAGGTTAAAATAATAAGAAAGTCCTATTTTTGAAGATAGGGAAAACTTTTTCAATTAAAAGTATATCAGAATTAATCCTGCTTATTTGATTTCTATAGAAGAGGGAGATGCTTTATCGAAGGAAATAATAAAAAAAGAGTATGTTGCTACTCTTTTGAAAGAAAAAAGAATAGGAATTCCCGAAGTAATGCCTAAACCTAAGGATTTCACAAATCAAAGATAAAGGATTCCAGAACAAGTAAACACAATTTTCAATTGTCTCAACAACAGAATTGGATCAGAATAAGGAATAAAAGTCAATTCGTTCGAAATGAGACAAAGAAAAGAGTTTAGAGACGACTCAAAAATTTTCGAAGGATTTAGCCTTTGAAGTCTGTCAGTCAAAATTAGCCAACTTGAGTCATGAGTATAAATGAAATTTGTTTTTTCTGTAAGGAAATTAATGCACGTCATACTATAATTTCAATTATTATAGACAGAAATTCAAATCATTTTCTCGAGCCGTATGAGGAGAAAACCTCCTATACGTTTCTAGGGGGGGGCGTTGTTTATCTACATCTATCCCAATAAGCTGTCTATCGAATCGTTGCAATTGATGTTCGATCTCGAAGAGAAGGAAGAGATCTTCGAAAAGTCGGTTTTTATGATCCGATAAAGAATCAAACTTGTTTAAATGTTCCAGCTATTATCTATTTCCTTGAAAAGGGTGCTCAACCGACAAGAACTGTTTATGATATTTTAAGGAAGGCGGAATTCTTTAAAGAAAAAGAAAGAATTTTGAGTTAATTGAAGAACTAAATTAATAAATAAAGTAGGAGAAGATCACTAGTATTCCTCGTTCTCTAATTATTTAGACATAATTTACCTCCTTCTTAGTCCTATTTGGATTTATGTCGTGCCAATCCAACATAAGCCCCTATTTTATTTACTTTTTCTATCTAATTTATTTTCTTACCATTGTATTTCCATTGACAAAGGTCTATTGAACAAATAGAATTTGTAGATAGATGGGTCTCTTTATCCTCACTGCATATTATATTTTTCTGCCTACACTTCGTTCAAATGATAAGGGTGTTCCTCTTGCATGTATTTTCATACAAGATTTTTATTTCATTAAAATAAAAAATAAAAATCGCTAAAAAAAGGAGCATTTTGCCATTGTAATTGGGGTCGCTCTTTTTTTAACTTTAGTGGAATTTAACCGGATCTGTTCATTTTATCATTTGAGTGTTTTTCCTGGTCGATAAATTCTTTCTTTTGATGTCTTGCTAATTCAATGTTTTGACAGAAACGCGCGGTGTAATTCCATTGATTTTTGTATTTCGATCGTATCTAAGATCCTTTTTTTATCTGGGTTGCTAACTCAATGGTAGAGTACTCGGCTTTTAAGTGCGACTATGATCTTTTACACATTTGGATGGAGCAACAAATTCGTCCAGACTCTTGGTAGAGTCTAGAAGACCACGACTGATCCTCAAGGGTAATGAATGGAAAAAATAGCATGTCGTAAAAAAATCAATTTCTTTTTTTTTTGAATGGAATAAAAATTACGATTTTCTGGGTCTAGTGAATAAATGGATAGAGCCTGGCTCCAATTCTGGTAAAATAAAAAGCAACGAGCTTAACTTCCTAATTGGAATGATTCCCCGCTCTAATTAGACGTTAAAAATAGATTAGTGCCGGATGCGGGGAAAGGTTGGGTTTTCCTATGAGTGGACCCTTTTTTTTTTCTTTTTTTAGAAATCCTAATTATTCTTGATTATGAATTGAATAAGGGATATTGTGGATTGAATGTGTAAAAGAAGCAGTATATTGATAAAGAGGCTTCCAAAGTCAAAAGAGCAATTGGCCTGCAAAAATAAAAAATTTGTTCTGTTCTCTTTTGTAATTTAGAACAAACATAAACTAATTGGGTAGATAAAGGAGCGGAAAAAGATCTGTGGATTAGACTCCCTTTCTTTCCAGGGTTTGTATTAAAAAATGCAACACCCTGTTCTGACCATATTGCACTATGTATCATCATTTTTTAAACCGAGAAATGCTTCTTATCTCTGATTCAAGTAGAAATACAAATGGAAAAATTCGAAGGGTATTCAGAAAAACACAAATCTCGTCAACAATATTTTGTCTACCCACTACTCTTTCAGGAGTATATTTATGCATTTGCCCATGATTATGGATTAAATGATTCCGAACCTGTGGAAATTATTAGTTGTAATACCAAGAAATTTAGTTCACTACTTGTGAAACGTTTAATTATTCGAATGTATCAGCAGAATTTTGGTATTAACTCGGTTAATCATCCTAACCAAGATCGATTGTTGGATTACAAAATTAGTTTTTATTCTGAGTTTTATTCTCAGATTCTATCTGAGGGATTTGCAATCGTTGTAGAAATCCCATTCTCGCTACGAGAATTACCTTGTCCGAAAGAAAAAGAAATACCCAAGTTTCAGAAT